CCATGGTTCAACCGTTGATACCAAAAATTTATACAATAGATGGGGGTAAGTCACTACTATAGTTCCCTATCCACAATTCTGTTAGTTACTGGAATAATATAGGATTCATCCTGACGATGGGTAAAAATAGAAAGCATAAATTTTCAATGCTTTGTTTATGTACAACTACAAAGTTGCAATGCAAACCTTCGAATTGGATTAGATTAATATGAGTGGATCCGTTATCAGTCATTCATTGAATGATAAATAACTACAAGTGACGGAGATACGCGATTTAAATACCGGAAAATCAAATATTTAAAAACTGTATCAAGAATGACTGGAAAAGTAGAAACAAGACCCGATATGATTTGATCATTCTGAACAAATCCAAAATCTTTGTAGACAGAGCCAATCAGTAATTCCCAACCGTGGGGTGAATGGAATCCGATACATAAATCGGTTAATAAAAGAATACAAAAAGCTTTGACTGTGTCGCTTAGGTTATATAGGAATTCCTGGGCCCAAGAGTTAAGAATAACAAGATCTTCGTTACCCAAAATAGAATAACCACCGAGAATAACAAAACAGATTATGTTTATTGAGAAGTGAAAAATCGTATGGATATGATCTTCGTTGTGTATCTTGATTAATTGGATCGTTTCTTTTTGTATTCCGAGAGGTATAGGAAGCTTGTGTAGACGTGTCTCCGAGTATTCTTCGATCATTTCGTCCAAGACGAGGAGTTCCTCTAATTCTATGAATTTTTCTAGAATACTCCTTTCTTGAATATCATTCAAAAAAATTTCGGATTGTCCGGCATTCCACGAATTAGTAACCCAAGATTCCAGACTTTTTTTAAATGAGAGAGAAAGCCACCAAGGAAAAAATACTATAGATACAAGAGGAGTGGATGCTTTCTTTTTTGCCATTTTTTCATCTGTGAATTGTTAATCAACCCACTTCATTTGTCGACTCTATGTGATCGAATCCTTCTTTTCTTTCACGCATGAGTTCTATACAAGGTATGGAACCTATTAATTTAATCTATTTTATTTGTGATTTTTTTATTAGTCTTTTAATCTCGAAAGACTGGAGAAATCGACTAAAAATCAATCCATTTACAACGAAGAAATACTAAAAAAAGAAAGTTTCCCGATACCCCAATTGCGCAAATTTGAAACAACTGTCTCCTTTCAATGAATGACTGAAAGAAACTTTAAGTAATGAATATTACTTCAATTTTGAAACGAAAGAATCCACATAAAAAAAAATTTCCTGATTGCCGACAGACAGGAATAGTAGAATACTAATAATTAGGGGAAAGATATTGCAATACTCAAAGGAGCAAAACAAGCCAGAAATTTGCTAGTTATCATTTTTAATAAATCTAATTGTTATTTTTGTCTTGGTTATTAAGGAAGACAAAAGAAAGGAGAAAATAAAACGTCGAATGACAAAAATAAAGAATTTTGTTTTGTAATTGTTCCGCCCGCTTTGGCTCGAAATGACCCTTCTGATGAAACTTCACTTAGGTTATAGGTTATGTTATAGAAAAAAAGGGGATTCTTTCATTTTTTCCTCAAAACACCCATTTCCCCATTTTTTTTTCAAAATACTTCAATTGGTACACGCAAGAAATAGGCCAATTCAGCAGCTTTTTGTTCCATTTCTCGTGGAGTCAAATTCTCATCAGTACGAGTTAAGGGAATGGCCCCCTGGCCCCGGATGTCCATATAAAGGACACGACGGGCATAAATACCCTCTTGAACTTCTATTCTAATGGACTGAATATCTTTTATAAGGAATCGGAGGAATATGCGACGATTTTTTCCAGGAAATCCCCACCGAAAAATGCACACTATGCCTTTCTTTCTATCGAATCGATCATAACCGCTGCCTACATTCCAGGAAATTGTGCACCACAAATAAGAACTAATAAAGAGACCCGCGATCCCGTAGAAAGACATCACGATACCTTGTGGAAAAAAAATGATTTGCTGAGACGGAAAAAAAGATATTAAATTTCTACCAAGATAACTGGAAGTTCCAACCAATAAGAATCCTAATGAACCTAAAAAAAGGATAAAGGCCCAGCAGAAATTACTTATTTTTCGAGACTCCATTATAAGTTCTATCCATATATGTTCTGATCGCCAATTCATACTTGATCCGATTTTTTTTTATTGGAATTGAGAGAAACCCTCAAATTAATCTGACTGTACCTTTTTTGTTTTGTTTCCGAAGTAACTCTCATCAACTAGCACTAGTTTGATGTGAACCTTTAGGAGTAATTCATCAAATTACTTAGATCTAATCTAAACTAAAAACTCAAAAAATAACATACCCTTCATATGACCCCCACTATACATATAGATCCGAGGCCTTTTTATGTCAGCCCATCCAGCGATCCTGGTCGATTTGAAAATGTTTTTACCCTCGTATATAATTTTATTATGTTTCTGCAGGTATAAGAGTCCTTTACTTTATGTCTTTATGTTCGGCAGAAATCACATGTTATATCATATTTCACTAAATAGATATCTGTGTTAGTTATGATGCAAGTCTAAGTTTTTGAAAAAAAAAAATGGAAGAGATGGGATCCGTCAGGTCTAAACAATCTTGTTTTCTTGAACATGAAGAGATAAAGAAGCCATTGCAATTGCCGGAAAAACTAGGCCTACTAAAGGCACAAAAAAAGCAGGAAGGTTCATGAATGGGGTACCTCGATTTATTGTTCGTACCTGTTATTATTATTTATAAATAAAGATATCTTATAATAATTATAATTAAGAATTTTCATTATTATTTAACTATAACTAGATTCAATCCTTAGTATAGATCTAAGTATCTATATATCTATATATCTATATATAAGTGAGGATATCGAATAAAACGTAGAGCTAAATAAATCAATTTATTCATCTTTGTACAATTAGATCTTAGGCCGCCAAACAAAATTCCTATTTCCTTTAATTCCGAATAAACTAACTACTCCTTTGCTACAAATAATTAAATAATTGAATTTGCTACAAATAATTGAATTTAGCCCTCTATTTGGTTTTGATTTGAGTTTTTAGTCAAAGGAAAGAAAGCGTGAAGCTTTAATAACTCAGTCAGAACACTTTTTAAAAAATTACGTGGTACGATTAGGTCGAATAATCCCTTCTCAAATAAATATTCAGTCTCCTGCACACCTTCAGGTACTATTATCTTCAATGTTTCTTCAATTACTCTTTTACCCGCAAACGCAATGTAAGCATTGGGTTCGGCAATAATGATATCACCCAACATACCAAAACTAGCCGTCACCCCGCCAGTAGTAGGAGATGCAAGGATTGATACATAAAATAACTTTTTATTTGATTGATAATCATATAAAACAGACGATATTTTAGCCATTTGGATCAAGCTCACACTTCCTTCTTGCATGCGCGCCCCCCCGGAAGCACACACTATAATAAGGGGTAGAAATTGATTGGTAGCGTATTCAATCAAACGGGTGATTTTTTCACCGACTACGGACCCCATACTGCCCCCTATAAACTCAAAATCCATAACCCCAACTGCTACGGGAATGCCATTTAGTTCGCCTATGCCTGTTTGAACAGCCTCGGGCAATCCCGTCGTTGTTTGATAAGAATCAATACGATCTTTATAAGGTGGTTCGTCCTCTGCATGAAATTCAATGGGATCTAGAGACACCATGTCTTCGTCCATAGGATCCCAAGTATCCGGATCGATCGAAAGATCTAGTCTATCTGAACTATTCATTTTCAAATGCCATTCACAGTGTTCACAAATATACAATTTTGTGTTAAAATATTTCTTATAATTTAATCCATAACAATTATCACATTGAACCCACAAATGCCTATATTTGCTCCCAGAGTTGTCAGTATCTTCGTTATCATTAGAACTATCTTCGTTATCATTAGAACTATCTTCGATATCATTAGAATTATCTTCGATATCATTAGATCTCTCTTCTAAAGTTAAATCACTATCTTGCGCTTGCGCATTTATATCATTAGACCTATCTTCGATATCATTAGGACTATCTTCTAGAGTTAAATCACTATCTTGCGCATTCATATCATTAGACCTATCTTCGATATCATTAAAACTATCTTCTAGAATTAACTCACTATCTTGCGCCTCGATATCATTAAAACTATCTTCGATATCATTCAAACTATCTTCGCTAAAACTATCTTCGATATCATTAAAATCATCGTCGCTAAAACTATCTTTGATATCATCAAAATCATCGTCGCTAAAACTATCTTCGATATCATTAAAACTATCTTCTAGAGTTAAATCACTATCTTGCGCGTGGGTTCGTATACCCGCCGAACCCTCCGTTTCGTCATTATTTCGACTTTCACCACAAATGTACCTATAAATGTAACTATCACTGCAATTAGCGATATCACTTCCCATGGAAGTAGCAATAGAGATTTGAGACTGAAGATAACTCTCAATGCACCTATTAATATGATTATTCCAACTAGATTGAGTATCGTTATTAGAGCAGGTATCTTCACTCGTATATTTTTTATGCAGATAACTAGCTAGTTCATCCAGAAACAAATGATTGTTGTGAATCTCAAAAATTTTCTTTTCACTATCAAAATATATGAAATAACTGTCTCCATTTCTATCCGTAACCAAAAAAGTTGGATTGGAGACTAAATTCCGAGTGGCTTTGACGCCGAATAAACGATCAACATTACTGTAACTAGAATCGTCACGATCCCCACAACTCTGAATATTTTTAGTTGTATCTTTTCTATTCGAATCTTCAATTTCACCGGTATTTTCAATAGGACCAAGACTGTCCATTGATTTATTTAGTCCGCACCTGCGCTCTAACTCCTTCTTAAACAACATCGAATTAAACCACCACCTTTCCATAGAGTTTTCTTGCCCCCTATTTGTATGAAACTATAATAGATGAATAGTCATTCGATCAAAAATTCTTTATTTGAATATCTTCTTTCCTATTAGACTAAACATAG